TGTCGATGTAGAATTTTGTACCATTTAATATAAAATTCCTCAAATTCCTGTAGTATAAGGATTTTCTTCAGTAGAAACTGAAGATCAAGTAAAATGTGAATTCGACAGGTTGGTTTCCAATAATTTATGAAGGAGATTCTCATATTCTTACGATTCAATTAGACGTTACATCTAAAAACATACGTTTTGTGGTTGTATAAGATGTTTTTTGTTGGAATCTTTTTTTTTTTTAGGAATTGGTTGGCCACCCAGTAACAAGTAACAATAGTAGATTCAATGAAAGAAAGAGGAACAACGAAGAAAGAAAGAGGAACAACGAATAAATAAAAAACAATAAATATTCGTGATGCACGCATTATTCTATTAGCCCCCCAAGGGGGTCCTTCGTGACCTAATTACAAAGATGGGTCTTTGTAATATGGAAAGATAAAATGTAAAACCCAGTTTCGATTGATCTTATCGTGCGATACTTTTTTCTTTTCAATCGCGAGATTATGTGAATGAACTACTACTGAGTTCGCTTTAAAGTAAAAAAAAAAGTGCATTAGAAGTGTCGTTCGAAAAAAAAAAATGGATTCGATATTTCGATACAATAAAAAACAATCAAACTTATTTTCCAACTTTATTCCAGAGTGATTCAAAGAGAGTTTCATTTTGTGAATGAAGTTATAAAAAACGTTCTTATTATTACTTTATTTATAATTTCTAATATTCTATATATACATATAGTTAGTTATATACATATATTAGTTCAGTCAACTCAAGAGTTGACCGATGAATCTATTGATTCAAAAGCGTGGGATGGGTAAATGTCACAGATGATTAATTGATTTCTTACTTATGTTACTCTATTTTTATTAGTATCGTCTATAATAATTGATGAATCAAATATTTTCAATTGAATTTATCCTTTCAATTGGTTGGTATTTTTGTTTATCCTCGTATCTTTCAAAAATTGAAACTTAGGGAAGTGCTTTAGAAACATATGTATAAAAAGAACATATTTCATTTAGCCTTTTCATGCCTACTATAACTAGTTATTTCGGTTTTCTACTAGCATCTTTGACTATAACCTCAGCTCTATTTATCGGTCTGAGCAAGATACGACTTATTTGAAATTAATTTAATGAACAATTTATAAAAAAATCTTTCTATGGTAGTTCATATATTCTCCAGTCCCTTACCAATTCTTGGTCATTGAGATGTATAGTCAATACAGATTAATATTTAAGGATAAATATTACCTCTCCCTTCCCCCTTTCAAACAAATTGAAATGATTGAAGTTTTTCTATTTGGAATCGTCTTAGGTCTAATTCCTATTACTTTGGCTGGATTATTCGTAACTGCCTATTTACAATACAGACGTGGTGATCAGTTGGATCTTTGATTAATTAACATCTCGTTTTTTATTGACCTCCTACTTCCTTTAATCCGCGGGAGGTCAAAATTACACTAAAATAATTGAGCAGCAACCTAATTTTGACCTCCCGCGATTAACAAGAACACAGAATCACGCCCTGTAGGATTTGAACCTACGACATTGGGTTTTGGAGACCCACGTTCTACCGAACTGAACTAAGAGCGCTTTATTATCACAATAAATATTTTGTAACCCCAATTTATCTTGCATATATATACTATAAAAAATAAAAATGAAATATTTATTTAATTATGTATGTACAATTTTATTAATTGATCTCAATTGATCCCTCGTTACTGCTCAGAAGATAAGTAATAGGTAGGGATGACAGGATTTGAACCCGTGACATTTTGTACCCAAAACAAACGCGCTACCAAACTGCGCTACATCCCTTTCAATTGGTCTACAGTGTCATTGTAGAGAATCCCTGTCTTGTTTTCCACATCTTTATTTCCTACATTGATATACGCAAACTATCTTATCATTTCTTCCTTCTTCCTTTTGGTCTCGTATATCATATAACAAACATATAATATGGTAAAAGACTTATATAAAGTATGAAATAAATATGAAATCTACCACAAAAAATTAATATTTTTTAGGAATTTAAGGCGGAAATGGACGTATTTTTTTCTTTTAATAAATATCTATTTTGTACATTTCAATTTGAATTAGGAACTCCGCGTACAAGTGGTAAGTCATTAACTACATATACACATCCGGTCATATATGTATTACCATTATATATTACAAATTACAATAAAATTACAATAACGAATACAGAAAGAGGAGTTTTTAAAATGCGAGATCTAAAAACATATCTCTCCGTGGCACCGGTAGTAAGTACTCTATGGTTCGGGTCTTTAGCAGGTTTATTGATAGAGATCAATCGTTTTTTTCCGGATGCGTTGATATTCCCCTTTTTTTCATTCTAGCTATTGATATGGGAAGGGGGAAGAAGATTAGAGATACAATCAAATATCTGTAACTAATCCCTACCCCTCCCTTCTTTTTTTCTTTGTTTTTTTTTACTTTTCTAAAAAAAAAAAAAAAACAAAGAAAAAGCGGTTTCACCCTCAGTGAAACTATGAACTCGGGCTCAGGCTCAAATTAAATTAATAATAGAATGGAAATGCGGTGGTTGGGGCAACAATATCATACAAGATACTTAACTGAAAATGAAATACTGTACGGCAATTAAAAATTATAAATATAGTTAGAAATCATTATATTACTTATTATTTATTACTATTATTATTTATTACTATATTGATATATTGATTGCAACAAAATATTTCTTTCATAATTTGATTTCGAGTTACCTGCTTCTATTTTTGTGTCCTTTCTTCTTCCTTGCTTCGGGTCGGAAAATTAAAGAATTGAGTGAATCAAAAACCAAAGGAGGTTCATGGCTAAGGGTAAAGATGTCCGAGTAACGGTTATTTTGGAATGTACCAGTTGTGTTCGAAATCGTGTTAATAAGGAATCAATGGGCATTTCCAGATATATTACTCAAAAGAATCGACACAATACGCCTAGTCGATTGGAATTGAGAAAATTCTGTCCCTGTTGTTACAAACATACGATTCATGGGGAGATAAAGAAATAGATCGAACCGATCGCTCGTGTGTCAGTTTTCCAAGGAAGATGCAAAATTACATATTATATATAACAATATATATATATAATTTCTTTTTTAATTTATTTAAATAGAAACAAATATTTTAATTTATTTAAATAGAAACAAATAAATATAAACAAACCAAATCCTATTTCGATCGGATCAAAGATGATGTAGAATTAAGAAATAGGATTGGGATTTTCAGGATAAGGAATAAACAAACCATGGATAAATCCAAGCGAATCTTTCTTAAATCTAAGCGATCTTTTCGTAGGCGTTTGCCTCCGATCCAATCGGGGGATCGAATTGATTATAGAAACATGAGTTTAATTAGTCGATTTATTAGCGAACAAGGAAAAATATTATCTAGACGGGTGAATAGATTGACCTTAAAACAACAACGATTAATTACTATTGCTATAAAACAAGCTCGTATTTTATCTCCGTTACCTTTTCTTAATAATGAGAAACAATTTGAAAGAAGCGAGTCAACCGCTAGAGCTGCTGGTCTTAGAACCAGAAAAAAAATAGGTTGACTCTTCAATTGAATTGAATCAAAATGAAATTCCAATCCAAACTCAAATGCGGATTGACGTTTTTTTTTTTTTGTTCGAAAAATCGTAAAATCGAAATGTCCTGTCGTAAGAAAAAAAATGGGAGAAGAGGAATAAATATTTTTTATTTAACGTCTTTCTTCATTTTGATGACTTTATCATATTTTATCATACTAATTTCTACTCTACCTTCCCAGAGTTCATTCTCCAAGGAACTCCATTTAATCTATTCCAACGGATTCCTTCCAATCTCTTTATTTTATGATCTCATTGGAAATCATATAAAGACAACTCTTATTTAATATAGCTATTTGTGCAAGTATTTTACGATTAAGAAGTAACTGTCTCTTGTACAGATTGTGTATAAATTTACTATAACTTAAGTATACTATATTCTCGCGAATTACTGCATTTATCCGAGTGATCCACAACCGACGAAAATCTCTCTTTTGTCTACCTCTATCCCGATGAGCCGAAACCAAAGCTCTTATTTTCTGTTGAGTAATAGTACGAGTAAGTCTTGAATTAGCCCCTCGAAAGGTTGATGCAAATAAACGAATTTTTGTTCTACGTCTTCGAGCTATATACCCTCGTTTAATTCTGGTCATTGAATAAATGAAACTTTGATGAATAACTAATCGATTTCCTTTCTTTCAGTTATTCCCTTCCCCTAGTCTATTAATAACAAAACGGATTCTTCCAATGTATAAAATTTAAATTCCAATGGCTTTTGCTACTATAACCTTCCCGACCACGATTTTTTTTTTTTTTTCTAGGTGAAATGCCTAGAAAAAATTGTATTGATATTAGGTATCAAAAACACATAAAAGTAGTAAATATAAATGGATATAGTGGGTTCCATCGTTTCTATGGTTACTTCTTAAACGGTGAGGTCCTCTCTATACACCGGAGCCCTTCTTTCATTTAATCAATGTTATTGTTAACTTGTACAGTTCACACTCTTTGGCTCTACCCATAATTATCCAGTACGAGGTCTTTCACAATGAGATCTACTTATACAGTAACGGTATTTAATTATGAAGATTAGCTGAGTAGCTGACCCTGTTAGTCCGTTCTTGCAAGAGTAAGGCATAATTTTTCTGCTTTTTAAAATAGTATTTCCCCGGCTTAATGGATATCATTTGCTATCAATGGAGAATTCTTTCTCATCTTAAATTTAAAACGGAGTTGATTGGATTTGCACCAACGGAAACCATACATTTGATACCACAATAGAAGGATAGATCTTTTTGATTTTTAGATATTGAATGGAGTTCTTCCATTCTAGTCTATTCACTGGTACTGATCGTTGATACTGGATCAATTGTTTTCTTTCTTTTGTCCTAGCCCATGATCTGAACGAGTCGCACATACACCCTAGTACATGTTCCTCGTCGCTGAGGACATCCCCCAAGAGCGGGGGATTTCGTGACATTTCTGATTGGCTGTCTTGTGTTTCTAATAAGTTGTTTAATAGTTGGCATATTGAATCATATACATAATGGGCTGGTTTAGATCGATCTTAACCGGATGATTATGAATTATTTTATTTCTATATTAATAGATTAATGAATAGAATATTAAATAGATTAATGAATAGAATATTAAATTAATGAATAGAATATTAAATTAATGAATAGAATATTAAATCCGGTAAGAAGATAAAATCTCAAATCACCAATTCGTCTTAAATTTTTGTTATTTTTTCTTTTTTATTCAGTCGCTACAAGATCAACAATTCCATGAGCTTGGGCTTCTGTTGCTGACATAAAAACATCTCTTTCCATATCTTCGGATACAACCCATAAGGGTTTGCCTGTCCTTTGTACATAAACCCTTGTGATGGTTTCGCGCATCTTCAAAAGTTCTTCCGCTTCCAAGATAAATTCTCCCGTCTGTGCCTCATAAAAAGAACTAGCAGGTTGATGGATCATTACCCTGATGATATAACATAATAAATGTTTATTCTATCTCGCATGATGATAAGGTGAAGAGATAAAGAATAATAAAATATATAATTGAACAACCGTACAGGCATCTTTTACGCATTGCATACGGCTCTATAATGGAATTCGTTTTTACCTTACTTAAATATCAAATAAATTAAATATAGGGTCTATCAGACTCGGGTTGGTAAATGATCCAATAACCACCCTTCTTTTTGTTTTTGGAGTAGTTCAAAAATACTATGATGGCTCCGTTGCTTTATATATTTATTTCGTCTGTTATTTAGCAATCCCAAAGTTTCTTTTTTTTTTTTTTCAAATAAAAAAACAAGATTTTTTTTATTTTCATATTCTTTCATAACCTAAATATTGTTAAGAGCCTCCCGGCGTGAAAACAAAAAAGTTTGTGACGCTGAAATAGGCCTCCCGATAGATTAGATAAAATCGGAAATACCTTTTATCTCATACTACTCTTTCGATACATAATTTAAGGGTTAAAAAAATTTATCATATCGAATTCGAAGTGCCATGCTATTATTACTTAATATTAATATTTCATATAGCGCGAAGGCATAGTCTTCTTTTTTCTCTCAAATCAAATAAAAAACTCATTGGCGCCAAGCGTGAGGGAATGCTAGACGTTTGGTAATTTCTCCTCCGACCAGAATAAAAGATCCCATTGAAGCGGCTAATCCCATGCATATTGTCTGTATATCTGGTCGCACAAATTGCATAGTATCATAAATAGCTACTCCGGGTATTACCCATCCGCCAGGAGAATTTATAAACAAATATAGATCTTTGGTATCATCCTCTATACTGAGATATACCATAAGACCAATAAGTTGATTCGAGATCTCGCTATCAACCCCTTGGCCTAAAAAAAGTAATCTTTCTCGATAAAGTCGGTTGATTGGGATAAAGTTGTATCCCTTAGAAACCGTACATGCACCTTTTGATGCATACGGTTCAACAAAAATAACGAAAAAAAAAAAAAGAATCAATGTGTAGATGTAGATTCTAGCGCTTTCTTTTATTTATTTTTTTTTTTTTTTCATACCAGGCTTTTAACTTATAAAAAGGGGCTTTTCTTTCATTTTTCAAAAAAGATGGGTTTTGTCCTGTTTTGTTTATCTATAAAAAAAATTACTAAATTTATCTAACTAACTTTTCATTGATGTATTGTTTCATCGAGATACAATCTCAATCGCGATGTAATTTTCTTGTTCCTGAATGGGCTTCTTCAATTTTTTTAGGTTTATGCTCTACTCCGAGTAAAGATCCGCCCGATTTGGATTTGCACATATATGACAAATGCCCCAATACCACGTCCTTTTGCTACGACTTCCTTTTTACAATTTATTTCATGTCTTACAACAGATATTCAATGCATTCATCATATTACTCGATTGATTAACAGTTTGAGATCACTTCTATTATAAATATATAAAGAAATAGAATATGATAGAAATAGTAATCATAAATAGATTTTTTACCGGTTTTTTTCTAAACGGAGCCTGGATACTTCATTTTATTGGCCTAACCAAGATAACCATAAATTATTCTAATTGATAATATTAATCTGTATACCCTCCCGAAAAAATGGATCTAATTGAACTTCACGCTCCAAATTTTTGATAATTCAATCAATCTTTCTTGGGCGAAGGGGAGGATATCTCGATCGGGGAAGAGAATGGGGAAATACCATATGACCCAATATATCTGACAAGTCGCACTATACGTCAATCCACAATGCATCTTCCTCTCCAGGACTTCGGAAAGGTACTCTTGGAACACCAATAGGCATTAAATAAAAGAAAAATTAAGTACTATATCTCACTTTGATGTGAAAGCGTAACAATGGATTTAGTGTCCTACTAATATTGGCCTTTATCATATTTTATCCATAGATTGACTAAGTTTATAAAAAAAGATAAAGAAGACAAAACAAAATGAATAAAGGAAAATTATTACAAATAAGTCCTTTGAATGATGAACAAATATATATATGCATTCACTCATATAAAATGGTATCAACTCCCCTACCATTGCGTATTGGTACTTATCGGGTGTAGAATAGATCTGCTTCTTTTTGTTCCTACGAACAAAATAGTTTCATTATTACTAAAAGTAATTGAAAAGAATCAAACAAATCAAACAAATATTAATTCTTTCCCCAAGATAATCCACTAAAAAGAGGGTCCACAGCATAGTTTTTTCCAATGCAATAAAGTTACATTGTGTCTATTTTTCATTGATAAAGGGGTATTTCCATGGGTTTGCCTTGGTATCGTGTTCATACCGTCGTATTGAATGATCCCGGTCGTTTGATTTCTGTCCATATAATGCATACAGCTCTGGTTGCTGGTTGGGCCGGTTCGATGGCTCTATACGAATTAGCAGTTTTTGATCCTTCTGATCCTGTTCTTGATCCAATGTGGAGACAGGGTATGTTCGTTATACCCTTCATGACTCGTTTAGGAATAACCAATTCATGGGGCGGTTGGAGTATCACAGGGGGTACTGTAACGAATCCGGGTATTTGGAGTTACGAAGGTGTGGCCGGGGCACATATTGTGTTTTCGGGCTTGTGCTTTTTGGCAGCTATCTGGCATTGGGTGTATTGGGATCTAGAAATATTTACTGATGAACGTACAGGAAAACCCTCTTTGGATTTGCCTAAGATCTTTGGAATTCATTTATTTCTATCAGGGGTGGCTTGCTTTGGTTTTGGTGCATTTCATGTAACAGGATTGTATGGTCCTGGAATATGGGTGTCCGATCCTTATGGACTAACTGGAAGGGTACAATCCGTAAATCCAGCGTGGGGTGTGGAGGGTTTTGATCCTTTTGTTCCGGGAGGAATAGCCTCTCATCATATTGCAGCAGGGACCTTGGGCATATTGGCGGGTCTATTCCATCTTAGTGTACGTCCACCCCAACGCCTATACAAAGGATTACGTATGGGAAATATTGAAACCGTCCTTTCCAGTAGTATTGCTGCTGTCTTTTTTGCCGCTTTTGTAGTTGCTGGAACTATGTGGTATGGTTCAGCAACTACCCCGATTGAATTATTTGGTCCCACTCGTTATCAATGGGATCAAGGATACTTCCAACAAGAAATATATCGAAGAATTGGTGCTGGGTTGGCTGAAAATCAAAGTTTATCTGAAGCTTGGTCTAAAATTCCCGAAAAACTAGCTTTTTATGATTACATCGGCAATAATCCGGCAAAGGGGGGGTTATTCAGAGCGGGCTCAATGGACAACGGGGATGGAATAGCTGTTGGGTGGTTAGGACATCCTATCTTTAGAGATAAAGAGGGGCGCGAACTTTTTGTACGTCGTATGCCTACTTTTTTTGAAACATTTCCGGTTGTTTTGGTAGACGGAGACGGAATTGTTAGAGCCGATGTTCCTTTTAGAAGGGCGGAATCTAAATATAGTGTCGAACAAGTAGGTGTAACTGTCGAGTTCTATGGCGGCGAACTCAACGGAGTCAGTTATAGCGATCCCGCTACTGTGAAAAAATATGCTAGACGTGCTCAATTGGGTGAGATTTTTGAATTAGATCGTGCTACTTTGAAATCCGATGGTGTTTTTCGTAGCAGTCCACGGGGTTGGTTTACTTTTGGACATGCTTCGTTTGCTTTGCTCTTCTTCTTCGGACACATTTGGCATGGTGCTAGAACCTTGTTTCGAGATGTTTTTGCTGGTATTGATCCAGATTTAGATGCTCAAGTGGAATTTGGAGCATTCCAAAAACTTGGAGATCCAACTACAAGAAGACAAGTAGTCTGATACAATATGCTTTGTTACTTGTTACTTTTCATTTTTATTTTCTTTTTGTGATTTTGAGATGGGGTACCAGATAAATCTTGATTTGAATCACTGCCTTTTCTTTGACTCTTGTTCTTTATTTATCCGGGAGACGATCCCAAATAAACAGGTATGGAAGCTATAATTGTAAACCACGATCGAATCTATGGAAGCATTGGTTTATACATTCCTTTTAGTCTCAACTCTAGGAATAATTTTTTTCGCTATCTTTTTTCGAGACCCGCCTAAAGTTCCAACTAAAAAGGTGAAATGATTTGTCATTATCTCAATTGAAGTACGGATCCTCCCAATATTTGGAGGATCCGTACTTCAACTAGTCCCCGTGTTCCTCGAATGGATCTCTTAGTTGTTGAGAGGGTTGCCCAAAAGCAGTATATAAGGCGTACCCAGTAAAACTTACAAGTAAACCAGATAAAAAGATGGCAACTAGGGTTGCTGTTTCCATGATTATATAGTTTTAAGACATTATAAAGTTTTAAGACCACAATGGATCTATGATAAGATCATTTATTTACAACGGAATGGTATACAAAGTCAACAGATCTTACTGAATATAAAATATTATGGCTACACAAACCGTTGAGGGTAGTTCTAGATCTGGCCGCCCAAAACGAACTAATGCAGGGAGTTTATTGAAACCATTGAATTCAGAATATGGTAAAGTAGCTCCTGGGTGGGGAACTACTCCTTTGATGGGTCTCGCAATGGCTCTATTCGCGATATTCCTATCTATTATTTTGGAGATTTATAATTCTTCCATTTTACTGGATGGAATTTCAATGAATTAGATTCACAAGAACCATTAACTGGCTTTTTCAATACAAAGTGAAGCGTTTAGGTTTCTGATTTTTATCCCATTCTATTTTGGTAGTTTGACCGTGGAATTTCTTTGTTTCTGTATTTCCGGAATATGAGTGTGTGACTTGGTATAAATGATCCTATGGATAGTACAGAGAATGGGTCTGTCATCTTGATAGAGATGGTTTTACTTCGTCGGATATTCATTCTAGTATCTGGAGCACGGAATATATGAAATAGATTACTATTAGAACTATGATTCATACTTAATAGTCAGACCTCGTGTCCGGACTTCAAAAATTTTTTTCAAAGAGTTAGAAGTTATAAATAGAAATATTTTTATTCTTTCAAACTTTCGTTTATGCTTATTTTGATCAAAGGACAAAACAAAGGTTTCTTTGGTTTGGATTTTTAGTCATTATATCTATTCATTGAATAAGTGATGATCCAATGGTTCTTACTCAGGGAATTTTGGGACTTAGACTTAGTTTGAAAGGGTTTTATTGAATCATCGTGGTTTTAGTATGAATCTGAGGTTTTAATCAATTCATAGGGTCTTAACAAGAGAATTCCTATCAATAATAAAGAAAACAGCAGTAAAGCCGCATTACACATAAATAACACCAAAGAAAATAGGTAAATAGAAGATTCAAGAGGCCTATAACGATCAATATATAGACGAATGAGCCGACTTGATTTTTTGGCATTATAACCACAAAGAAGAGCTTTCGGATTTTTATTCTTTAGTATCTTCAAAAAAAAATTGAATCATAAATCATAGAATTAATAAATTTCAAACTTTATATTACACACATCCGTTAGAACTAGTATTTGGGTGTTTCTGTTTGAGCCGTACGAGATGAAATTTTCATATACGGTTCTCCGGGGGGGTCCCCTTGATTTACCTATCTCAATAAAATCTATGATTGGTTCGAAGAACGTCTTGAGATTCAGGCAATTGCCGATGATATAACTAGTAAATATGTTCCTCCTCACGTCAACATATTTTATTGTCTAGGGGGAATTACGCTTACTTGTTTTTTAGTACAAGTAGCTACCGGGTTTGCTATGACTTTTTATTATCGTCCGACCGTTACGGAGGCCTTTGCTTCTGTTCAATATATAATGACTGAAGCGAATTTTGGTTGGTTAATCCGATCAGTTCATCGATGGTCGGCAAGTATGATGGTCCTAATGATGATCCTGCACGTATTTCGCGTGTATCTCACCGGCGGCTTTAAAAAACCTCGTGAATTGACTTGGGTTACAGGTGTGGTTTTGGGTGTATTGACCGCATCTTTTGGTGTAACTGGTTATTCCTTACCTCGGGACCAAATTGGTTATTGGGCAGTAAAAATTGTAACAGGCGTACCAGACGCTATTCCTGTAATAGGCTCGCCTCTGGTAGAGTTATTACGCGGAAGTGCTAGTGTAGGACAATCCACTTTGACTCGTTTTTATAGTTTACACACTTTTGTATTACCTCTTCTTACCGCCGTATTTATGTTAATGCACTTCCCAATGATACGTAAGCAAGGTATTTCTGGTCCTTTATAAAGAATATATACCATCTTGTAATCAATCATCTATCACTTGGGGTAGGAACACTAGTATTTCATTGCTACAAATATGGATTATTGAAAAAAAAAAAATAAGACATGTATTGGGATATTTCTCTTCAACTCTACAAAAATGTATTATTTTTTTGACACGCATAGTTGAAGTGAATTTTCCGAAGATAAAATGGATTATGGGAGTGTGTGACTTGAACTATTGATCGGGCCTTGCAGATATATGTCCTTATCTATCTGCCGCATTTGAATTCACAACAAAAAAATGTGTCTTTGTTCCAACCACCGCGTAAGCCCCATACAGAAGATAGGCCGGTTCGTTTGAAGAGAATCTTTTCTATGATCAGACCCGATCATGTCGTGTATGATATGAACAGGCTCCGTAAGATCCAGTAGAATAAGTGATTGACATAATCCGGATTATGTTTTATATATTTCACTTACTAAATAGTATAGAAATGTATTCATTTCCTCTGCATTGACTCGATTTATGATACTATCGGAGTGAAACAAGGGATCTAAAGAAGAACAGAGGCTAGACTATATTAGTAACAAGTAAATCCTTTGCTTTGTATGGAAACAGTCTCGATATTTAGGGGATAAAGGCCAATTGCAAGATCTGAGACGACCCATAAAGCATTTGATCATGATCAATTTTGTAAGCCTACTTGGGTATTGAGCATTTATCTGTAAGAACTGAATTCCTTGCAATGGTTAGTTGTTGCAACTGCGAAAAAGGGAATCCGTTTT